TCTGACTGATACAACGAAAAAAAGAAGATGGGTAGAAAAAATAAAAACTTATTAGATACCATTGACTCTGGTATCTAATAAGTTCTACCTACTATTGGATTTGAACCAATGACTCCCGCCGTATGAAAGCAATACTCTAACCGCTGAGTTAAGTAGGTGATTTATCACCACAAAAAAGGGCCCATCACTTCGTGAATTATAGATGGAATATTATTTCTAAGCAATCCCAATTCGTTAACAGTAAAAGGATCAGAAAATTCTCATGTGAGTTCATGGAATACATATCTTGACAAGAAATTATCTATATGGTAAGATATCTATGACAGACAAGGGCTATAGCTCAGTTAGGTAGAGCAACTCGTTTACACGTGCGCCAATGCTTTTCAAGGGAGCCACAATGAACCTAATTCATCTTATTGAGATGAGAAATTGGTGTCTTACTCTATAGATTCGAGGTAACAAGAGAACAATAGCCTGACAAATATTTGGTTCGGTACGATTTAGGTGCGAATTCAAGTGCCAAATGGAACCCGCCATTGATTTGTTATTTGATAAGGTAAATACCCGGTCATTCAATGCTAGGCATGATGAGTATAAGGTCTTAAAATAACCTCTTTTCGTCCTATGAACTTTAAGGTGTATGAAGTCTCATATTTGACTCTTGCAGCGGAGCGATAGAGACTCCATTTAACTTAGGTTAATCTAGGCCGTAGGCAGACCTAAGTCAAAATAATTCTTCTTTGAAACACTTTGGTATTGCTCCTAGATCAGAATACAAATAATGAATCAGAGCACATGGAGCCATCTCATTATCTTCTTTTCTTATCCTCCTGTGAAGAAAAAATATGGTGAACTAACTGATCTTTACATCAATTGATGAAAGAGCCCAATGCAAAAAAATGCATGTTGGGTCTTTGAAACAGTTCGAATCATTTCGATAATAATAAGTTTGATCTGTTTTACCGAGAAGGTCTACGGTTCGAGTCCGTATAGCCCTAATATTATTATACTTTTGTATAGAATACTTTTTATTTCATCATTATTACATTACTTGCTTTTGGACTGGCCGGTTTTTTTATTCTCTATAGAAATAAAAGCATTACCACATGCTCATGTAGATACATAAAGGCAGGAAAATAAAAAAATGCAGATCTAATCGTAATTGGTATGGTATTTGTCAAATCTCGGGTAAAACAAAACATCCATCCTTCGTCATTAATCTTCGCGGATGAATTAATATGATCCTTTTCCTTCCCATAATCAAAGAGTTAGTGATTTTTTACTTTGTTATACCCAATCCGGGTCAATTTATGAAGTGAGAATCATGAATGATCCTGTCTAAAGACTCCACCTAACCAAGTCTAATCCTAAGTCACATGGATCTAGTACCCATTCTGAGTCCTGTATTTGTGGAAGTCCCTTGACTAATCGTCTTTTGGCAGAAGAAGAACCCCAATTTATTGTTTCAGAGATAATCAAATCTATCAACCTTTATTCTTATATATTATAAGAGTTGAGTTGGTTTGGGGATTGGGTTTGTTGAATTGTTCCATTTTAATAATGAATGTGTGATTCTTTCTGTTACTTTCTATTATCTTTCTATTAGAAGTATCTTATGTGGATCATTTATGATTCCATTGATTATACCATTCTTTGGTATGTTTCATTGTGTAGTGTAGGTTTGCTTGCTGCAAAATAAACCTTTTTCTTGTAGGGATAACCCATTTTATGGGTTGATTTTACCAAGTTTTATTGCCGTAACAAAAACAAACAAGTATTTTGTTTCAAAAAAAATCACTATCTTTGTTTAGTACTAGAAGATTGGTGATTCTTTTCTTCTGATGTTAATGAAATAACGCGATTCTTTTTAGTCCTGAGAGAGTCAGTCAGGATAGTACAGGCTCCAAATTTCGAATTTTTTTTTGTTTTTTTTTTATAGAAAGATATGAGTTGTTATATGTAAAGGTGCCTCGCAACTCAATGAATCAAATCAATTAAAATCAATTAAGGCAAATAGAAATTCAATTAAATCTGGGACAAGGAAAGGAGAGAAAATTTAATAATTCGATTAGTCATATGATATGGGATAAAATGTCTAGGGATTTCGAGTATATTTTACTCGAATCAAAGTATTCTTTTCATTAAAACCCGGATAGGGGATCATTGCTTCTATTGGTTCGATAGAAATACGCAACCAGAATATAATCTATCAAATTAAATTTTTTCTTTATTTTTGAAGAATCGTTTTTTTTTTGAATAAATTGAAAGAAAATTATTATTTCATTTTTATATTATATATAAACTTTTATTATATATAAACATAGTATTATGATTTAATTTAATTAAATTTAGTAGTCTTTTTAGTATTTCATTTCTTTAATTACTATATTTCTATTTCTTTATAAAGAAACCAAGACAAAGCGAAAGGTTTTTGTTTGTGTAAGAGCATCCTATATCTATATCATATCTAAATAGAATCAAAATAAATGTAAGTGGGACT